TTACAAGATAAGAACTAATAGGAATCGTAGTAATTTAAAAAGTTCTAAGGATTTCGATATAACTCAAAACTACAATCAATTGTGGATTCAATGCGACAATTGTTATGGATTAATGTATAAGAAAGTCAAAATGAATGTTTGTGAACAATGTGGACATTATTTGAAAATGAGTAGTTCAGAGAGAATCGAGCTTTCGATTGATCCGGGTACTTGGAATCCTATGGATGAAGACATGGTCTCCGCGGATCCCATTAAATTTCATTCGAAGGAGGAACCTTATAAAAATCGTATTGACTCTGCTCAAAAAACTACAGGATTGACTGACGCTGTTCAAACAGGTACAGGTCAACTAAACGGTATTCCGGTAGCCCTTGGGGTTATGGATTTTCAGTTTATGGGGGGTAGTATGGGATCCGTAGTAGGCGAAAAAATAACTCGTTTGATCGAGTATGCTACCAATCAATGTTTACCTCTTATTTTAGTGTGTTCTTCCGGAGGAGCACGAATGCAAGAAGGAAGTTTAAGTTTAATGCAAATGGCTAAAATTTCTTCGGTTTTATGTGATTATCAATCAAGTAAAAAGTTATTCTATATATCAATTCTTACATCTCCTACTACCGGTGGAGTGACAGCTAGTTTTGGTATGTTGGGGGATATCATTATTGCCGAACCCTATGCCTATATTGCATTTGCGGGTAAAAGAGTAATTGAACAAACATTGAAAAAAGCCGTGCCTGAAGGTTCACAAGCGGCTGAATCTTTATTCCGTAAGGGCTTATTGGATGCAATTGTACCACGTAATCTTTTAAAAGGTGTTCTGAGCGAGTTATTTCAGCTCCATGCTTTTTTTCCTTTGAACAAAAATTAAATCAAATAGAACGGTTAGTTTATCAGAATTAAACGAAAACCCTGAAAAATTCATTTTTCTTTCGAATCATTTTTTTATCGATATTCTTGTTTACTACTCAGTAAACCTCTATCAACAAGATAAAAAGTGAATTTTTGTTTTAGGGAAGTTCAAATTAGACTAGACAAATAAAAAAAGTTCATTTTCCTCCCTTGCTTGCATATGGATAGATAATTCAAATAGAGATAGATACAGACCTATAGAGAGTCTTCCATCTTTTTGCATTTCCCGAAAATTCCCTGTTGTTGGATCAGATTCTAATCAATTTTGTAGAAATTTGTAAATTTGTAATGGAATAAAATTTTTTCTTTATTAATGACTATTATAAGTAGAAGACAAAAAGAATAATAAATCTAACAAGGGGATTATGATACATCTATTTTATTTTGAAAGATTAATAAGTCCATTTATTTAGTTTGGCGTTTCTTGTACCTATTTTTTTATTCTATTTCTATTAGGTTCTATTCTATATATTTCTATTAGGTTGTATAGTAGATATATATTTACTTAAAGATACTTAGTATTATTATATAATATATATAATAGAAATAATAAAAATACAAGATATTCTAAGATATCTTTAGAATTAAGAATATAACAATAACAGGTACAAATATTCAATTGAGGTACCCATTTTATGACAACTTTCAATAACTTACCCTCTATTTTTGTGCCTTTAGTAGGCCTAGTCTTTCCGGCAATTGCAATGGCTTCTTTATTTCTTCATATTCAAAAAAATAAGATTTTTTAGATCGGCTGAGACCTAATCGTATCACTCCTTTTTTTATTTTAAAAACTTCGATTCGATAAGACCCATTTGGTAGAATATTATATAACACATAGATTCCTACAAACAAAAAAAAAGGAAAGTCATATTTTCTCAATTCCAAAAAATTGTATAACTGGATCTAATATATATGAGTTGGCGATCAGAATCTATATGGATAGAATTTATAACGGGATCTCGAAAAACAAGTAATTTCTGCTGGGCCTTTATCCTATTTTTAGGTTCATTAGGATTCTTATTGGTTGGAACTTCTAGTTATCTTGGTAGAAATGTTATATCGTTATTTCCGTCTCAGCAAATCATTTTTTTTCCACAAGGGATTGTGATGTCTTTCTATGGGATCGCAGGTCTCTTTATTAGTTGCTATTTGTGGTGCACTATTTTGTGGAATGTGGGTAGTGGTTATGATCTTTTCGACCGAAAAGAAGGAATAGTGCGTATTTTTCGTTGGGGATTTCCTGGAAAAAGTCGTCGCATCTTTTTACGATTCTTTATGAAAGATATTCAGTCCATCAGAATAGAAGTTAAAGAGGGTGTTTCTGCTCGGCGTGTCCTTTATATGGAAATTCGAGGTCAAGGGGCTATTCCTTTAATTCGTACTGATGAGAATTTTACTACACGAGAAATTGAGCAAAAAGCTGCTGAATTGGCTTACTTCTTGCGTGTACCAATTGAAGTATTTTGAAATGAATTAATTTTAAAAGACTAAATGCTTTGGCAGGAGGAAGAAAAAACGAAAGAATTTATTTCTTTTTTTTTTCAATTGAATATTGATCTATTCTTTTATGCTCGTTTTTTTTGATATATTTGATAGAAAAGATGATAGAAAAGAAAAGGAGTTTCTTCGTTTCGTCTCGAAATTTGTATTGATCGAAAAAAGGGGGAATAACATCCTGGAAACCCTATTTTTTCTTGATTCAAGTTGGAAGTGTATTCTGAGTCTATTTCTGTATTCTTTCTAGATGCAAAGCAAAGACTCAGTATTGAATCAACAGCAAAAGAGAAAATCGATTCATAGGCTCACTATATTCTATTCGAATTAGAATAGAAACTCATGCTCGATAGAAATATTAGATCTAATAGAATCAACAAATGAGGTAGGTTCATTAACAATTCACAGATTCAAAATGGCAAAAAAGAAAGCATTCATTCCTTTTTTTTATTTTACATCTATAGTCTTTTTGCCCTGGTTGATCTCTCTCTGTTGTAATAAAAGTTTGAAAACTTGGATTACTAATTGGTGGAATACTAGACAATGCGAAACTTTTTTGAATGATATTCAAGAAAAAAGTGTTCTAGAAAAATTCATACAATTAGAGGAACTATTCCTGCTCGATGAAATGATAAAGGAATACCCAGAAACCGATTTACAACAATTTCGTCTAGGAATCCACAAAGAAACGATCCAATTCATCAAGATACACAATGAGTATCGTATCCATACAATCTTGCACTTCTCGACAAATCTAATATCTTTCGTTATTCTAAGTGGTTATTCCTTTTGGGGTAAGGAAAAGCTTTTTATTCTGAATTCTTGGGTTCAAGAATTCCTATATAATTTAAGTGATACAATTAAAGCTTTTTCGATTCTTTTATTAACTGATTTATGTATCGGCTTCCATTCGCCTCACGGTTGGGAACTAATGATTGGTTATATTTACAAAGATTTTGGGTTTGCTCATTATGAGCAAATTTTATCTGGTCTAGTTTCTACCTTTCCAGTCATTCTTGATACAATTTTTAAATATTGGATTTTTCGTTATTTAAATCGTGTATCTCCGTCACTTGTAGTGATTTATCATGCAATAAACGACTAAAAAAAGATTCACCAATTTAAATCTTTCGTACCTTATACATCATAACCAAATCAAAGTCATATTTACTTTACTCTTTTTACCCATGAGGGATTCCTTGTATATTTCAACAAAAAAAATTTGATTTTTTTCAGTAAATGTAAATAGCAGAATTGTGGCTAGGGAAGTATATTATCGACCTAGCTAACTTTATTGTAGAAATTTTCGGGATAAATGATTGGACCATGCAAACTAGAAATACCTTTTCTTGGATAAGGGAAGAGATTACTCGCTCCATATCTGTCTCACTCATGATATATATAATAACTTGGGCATCCATTTCAAGTGCATATCCGATTTTTGCCCAGCAGAATTATGAAAATCCACGAGAGGCAACTGGGCGTATTGTATGTGCCAATTGCCATTTAGCTAATAAGCCCGTGGATATTGAGGTTCCACAAACGGTACTTCCTGATACTGTATTTGAAGCAGTTGTTAAAATTCCTTATGATATGCAACTAAAACAAGTTCTAGCTAATGGTAAAAAAGGAGCTTTGAATGTGGGAGCTGTTCTTATTTTACCGGAGGGGTTTGAATTAGCCCCCCCCGATCGTATTTCACCCGAGATGAAAGAAAAGATAGGAAATCTGTCTTTTCAGAATTATCGCCCCAATAAAAAAAATATTCTTGTGATAGGTCCTGTTCCTGGTCAAAAATATAGTGAAATAACCTTTCCTATTCTTGCTCCAGACCCTGCTACTAATAAAGATGTTCACTTCTTAAAATATCCTATATACGTAGGTGGAAACAGGGGAAGGGGTCAGATTTATCCTGATGGTAGCAAAAGTAACAATACTGTTTATAATGCTACGGCAGGAGGGATAATAAGCAAAATTTTACGAAAAGAAAAAGGGGGATACGAAATAACCATAGTGGATGCATCGAACGGACGCGAAGTGATTGATATTATCCCTCGAGGCCTAGAACTTCTTGTTTCAGAGGGCGAATCCATTAAACTCGATCAACCATTAACGAGTAATCCTAATGTGGGTGGATTTGGTCAGGGGGATGCGGAAATAGTACTTCAAGATCCATTACGTGTCCAAGGCCTTTTGTTCTTCTTAGGATCGGTTGTTTTGGCACAAATCTTTTTGGTTCTTAAAAAGAAACAGTTTGAGAAGGTTCAATTATCCGAAATGAATTTTTAGATCTGTCTATTTAGCTTTATCAAATTCGTAAAAAAGAACAAAAAAATTAAGAAAAGCCTTTTGCCTCTATTTTGATTTGCTATTCCTTTTCGACTAGATGTCAGGAATTACTTGTATCATAGTCCTAATACTAGTATGTATATTGAGAAGAATTCACTTTACCCCCCCTTTATTTATTTTTCTATAAAAATTTGAAAAATGAGAAGGGGTGTGATGTAACTCTGTCGTTATTGACCAATTGAAATTGATAGAATGTATCAATAATCAAGAGTTTTTTTTCTATTCGAATGGAAAAATTTGACTAG